CTTCTCAATATAATTTCTTTCAAATTCATTAAAATTTCATGTACTGATTCTTCAACACCTACTATCGTCGAATATTCATGTGGTACCTTATCAAATTTTGCACGTATGATACATGTCCCTTCTATTTCTCCAAGTAAAACCCTTCGCATGGCAATACCTATGGTATCCGCTTGACCTTTCATAAGCGGGGACAGAATGAAACGCCCATAATAAAGACGCTTACTGTCTACTCTTGATTCAACACACTTCCACTGTCGTGTTCGAGTGGATCCTGCTACTTCCTCTCGAACCATACTAATATATTATTATTTAGATTGGTGAATTGTTTATTTCTCTTGAAATCTGTTCAATTCTTATTTTTATACCCGCCTTTTTTTAGGGGGTCTACATCCATTGTGTGGCATAGGGGTTACATCACGTACGAAACTTAATAATATACCACTTCTACGAATCGCTCGTAGTGCTGCATCTCTTCCGAGACCAGGACCTTTTATCATGACTTCTGCTCGTTGCATACCCTGATCCACTACTGTACGAATAGCATTTAGCGCTGCTGCTTGAGCAGCAAAAGGTGTCCCCCTTCTTGTGCCTTTGAATCCGGAAGTACCCGCGGAGGACCAAGAAACCACCCGACCTCGTACATCTGTAACAGTTACAATGGTGTTGTTGAAACTCGCTTGAACATGAATAACTCCTTTCGGTATTCTACGTCCATTTTTACGTGAACCAATACGTCCATTCCTGCGTGAACCAATTCTTGGTATGGGTTTTGTCATATTTTATCGTCCCATAAATCATATTTTATAATCTCATAAATATGAGTCAGAAATATACGGAGATATCCATTTCATGTTTTGCCTTTTACTTATTTTATATGAGTCCTTCCTTTAGAAGAGAAAGTTCCTTTTAAGAAAGATTATCCTTGTCTCTGTTTATGTTTCGGATTGGAACAAATTACTATAATTCGTCCGCGCCTACGAATCAATCGACATTTTTCACAAATTTTACGAACGGAAGCCCTTATTTTCATATTTATAATTACCTATATTTATGATTACCTACTTTTAAATTCTGAATTTACTCCTTGAAAGAAAAAAGTCTCTTTCGTTTTTGAACCTAAAATTGTATCCCCGTGAGGGAAATGTTAAAAAAAATACTTAATCGTTCGAATCTTTGTTGCGAAGTCTATAAATTATACGCCCTCTGGTTGAATCATAACGACTTACTTCGATTTTGACTCTATCTCCTGGCAGTATGCGTATAAAACTGCGTCGGATCCTACCCGAAACATAACCTAGAATTATATCTTCATTATCTAAACGGACTCGGAACATACCATTGGGAAGCGATTCAGTAATTAAACCTTCATGAATCAATTTTTGTTCTTTCATTTCGGGCGACCTCTCCTTGATAAAGTATCAACTAATGGCTAATGGCGGAGTAGTCATATAACCCACTTTTCTTCTCTTTTTCACAGACGGGAAGTTACAAATCCAATTAGGATACCGGAAGAGAAGGATCACCATATATATAACAAAACTTCTCCCCCAGTTCCTTTTCGTCGGGCTTCTCGATCCGTCATTATACCTCGAGAAGTGGAAAGAATTGCAATCCCCATTCCACCTAAAATCTTAGGAATTTGTGGATAGTTAGAATATATTCGTAGACCCGGCCGGCTGATGCGTTTTAAAATAGTTTTCTGTATTCCTTTACCAGTCCTTTTATGCGGCAGGGTTGAAACCAAGAAATATTTGTGATTTTCCCGATGTTTTCTAACGTTTTCAATAAAACCCTCTTGCAGAAGTATTTTAACAATGTTTTCAGTCATATTAGTAGATGTTATTCGAACCGTTTCCTTTTTATTCATCTCAGCATTTCTTATCGAAGTTATTATATCGGCAATAGTGTCTCTACCCATGATGAGCTATAATTATAGTTGTCCTCTAATTTTGATATAATCAACATGTTTTTTTATGAATTATTAAAAGTATATACTTGAGACACAATCTACTAATTGATTGAATTGATCTATTTCCTATATTTATAATACCTCAGGGGCTAATGAGACTATTTTAGTGAAATTCAACTGTCTCAATTCTCGAGCGATCGCACCAAAAACTCGAGTTCCTTTTGGGTTTCCTTCTTGATCAATGACAACTGCTGCATTGTCATCATATCGTATTATCATACCGTTGTCACGTTTGAGTTCTTTACGTGTACGCACAATTACAGCTCTAATTACTTCTGATCTTTCTAGAGGCATATTGGGTACTGCTTCCTTGATTACAGCAACAATAACGTCACCAATATGAGCATATTGGCGATTACTAGCTCCTAAGATTCGAATACACATCAATTCTCGAGCCCCACTGTTATCTGCTACATTCAAAAGGGTCTGCGGTTGAATCATATTGTTATTTTTTTTTGTCTGCTCTTTCAATGCAAAGAGTAAAGGAAAAAAAGAAATATTATGTGTCCAGAAATAAAAAAATAAGGGGATACCCCTTACCATATTTTTCATCCCCTGCGTCTCCTTGGTTCTACATACTTATCGCGCAATAACAAATTGAGTTCGTATAGGCATTTTGCATGCAGCTATGGAAATAGCGGCTCTAGCTACAGTTTCTGATACTCCGCCCATTTCATAAAGTATTCGACCTGGTTTAACAACGGATACCCAATATTCGGGGGATCCCTTCCCCGAACCCATACGCGTTTCCGTGGGTCTTACTGTAACGGGTTTGTCGGGAAATATACGTACCCATATTTTTCCACCACGACGCGCATATCGTGTCATTGCTCTTCGCCCAGCTTCTATTTGTCTAGCTGTGATCCAAGCGGGTTCAAGTGCCTGAAGAGCATATTTTCCGAAAGAAATATGATTGCCTCGATAAGATATTCCTTTCATTCTTCCTCTATGTTGTTTACGGAATCTGGTTCTTTTGGGGTTATAGTTGATGGTTATTTCTCAATCCCATCTCTACTGCAGAACTGGACATGAGAGTTTCTTCTCATCCAGCTCCTCGCGAATAAAATAATGCAATAATATTAATTATTATTACAGATACATATGTATTTTCAGATATTTTTCAGATATATATGTATTTTAAAATAATGAATGTTAAACAAAATCATGGTATTTTTTGATTAATTTGTTACAATTAATTTTGTTACATAGGAAGCTGCTTGTATTCATTGCATTCATAAAAATATATATATGTAATAAACGGTTAGAAATGGTTTATAACAAATTGTTAGGCTATAGTTATATATCTATTTATATTTAAGATTGTAGTGAATTTTCCTTTATCTTAATTTAATTTTTTTATTTTTATCGAATTACACAAAATTTTGTAATCCAATAATAAGAGTTTCGCGGGCGAATATTGACTCTTTTCTGTTTGATTCGTAGGGGTCAACCCATTCTATGACCGTTCAGAATAAATAGTTCCTGGTTCGTTCCGCCATCCCTCCCAATGAATGATTAGGATTCGTTTTCAATGAAATCCTATGCAGTCACGGGTTTCGTCGTTCCTATAGCTTCTCTATTAATGGTTAGGCCTGAACTCTGCAATGGAGCTCCCAACTAAATTCGTTTTTGAGTCAATCTTCTCAGTTTTTATTAACTCGGGCTCTTTACTTTGTTTTCCTATGAATATTGATGCTTTATCACATTGCTTTTTATAAGATGATTCATAAACCATACATATTGGAATCATATTATACCATTGATATTTTACGTCTCTCTTTCTATCACCCTCCCATTTATCCACATCCCTTTATTTTTGCTTCAAAATCCTTAATTTTATCGGATTTATTGTAATCCAATCCAATTTGCTTTTTTTATGAAAGCAAATTTGCAGTTGCTGCAGCTACATGATCGATACGCCATATAGTGACTGCTTTGTGGGATCTCGACAATACGAAGCAATAAGTTGGTTATTTGTTTCTATAGTTATTAGTCCATAGTTTTTTTATCCCAACTCTAAAGAAAAAACCAACGAGTCACACACTAAGCATAGCAATTCTACCAAATGGTCCATTGAAATTTTATTCAACCTTATAGAAATAAAATTAGTACTTATTGTTTTGTTCATTTTTGATTGAACGAAAATTTTCATTTTTTGTTCTATCACTGGATAGGATAGCAAGATAGATTCATTATATTATTATTTCTCGTCTACGAATATCCAAATTTTTATGCCTAATACTCCATAGATAGTTCGAACTGGATAGGAACAATAATCAATTTTAGCGCGAATGGTTTGTAGAGGAACCCTACCCTCTCTAATCCATTCGACACGCGCAATTTCTTTTCCGTCGATACGCCCCGCAATTTGTACTTGAATTCCTTTTGTATCCGTTTGCTCAGTTAATTCAATAGCTTTTTTCATTGCTTTTCGAAAGGAAACTCTATTTTTTAATTGTAAAGCTATATATTCTGCAAGAATATTAGGTTGTCCATAAGGTTTTTCAACTCTTGTGATAGCAATATTGAGCCTCCGATTCACAGAATTTAACTTTTTTTGTACATTCATCTGTAATTCTTCAATTCCCCGTGTCCGACCCTCGATTAATAGATTTGGGAATCCAATGTAGATTATGACCTGGATCAAATCGATCCTTTTTTGAATTTCTATACGTGCAATTCCTTCGAAACCAGAGGGTATTCTCATATTTTTTTGTACATAATTCCTGATACAATCTCGTATTTTTTCATCTTCCTGTAAACCCGCGGAAAAACTTTTTGGTTGCGCGAACCAAAAGGAATGATGACTTTGGGTTGTACCAAGTCTGAAACCAAGTGGATTTATTTTTTGTCCCATATTTTTCTATTATATTATCTTTCCATCCATATATTATTTTTTTATATGAATCTAAGATCTAGATTCATATAAAAATTATTTAGATTTATCTTTCAATACAATTGTTATATGACAGGTAGGTTTTTTTATTGAATAACTACGTCCTCGAGCCCGGGGTCTTAACTTTTTCACAATAACACCTCCATTAACTTGGGCTTGACTAATAAATAAATCGGTTTCGTTCAAACCCATATTATGACTAGCATTTGCTGCTGCAGAATAGACCAATTTTAAAATGGGATAAGATGCTCGATAAGGCAAGAGTTCAAGTATCATAAGTGTTTCCTCATAGGAACGTCCTCGAATCTGATCAATTACTCTTCGGGCTTTGAAAACAGACATATGTATATGTTGAGCTAAAACTTTGACTTCTGTACCTGAAGTATCTGAGTTCTTCTTTATCATAAGGTTACCCCCCACCAATGGACGATGAGCAATTATTCTATTATTTGTTTTATTCTACAATTATTCTACTTAACATTATTTAATTAAACTATAACTATTTATTATTATTATTTTATTTTTACTCTTTTTTCCATTCCATATATATGTTTATGTTAAAATAAAGAAATTAAAAAACTAACGACGAGATTTATTATCGTTTTTCGCATGTCTACCAAAAGTCCGAGTAGGTGCGAATTCTCCCAATTTATGACCCACCATACGATCTGTTATATAAATAGGTAAATGCTCCTTTCCATTATGAATAGCAATTGTATGTCCAATCATTGTGGGTATGATGGTAGATGCTCTAGACCAAGTTACTATTATTTCTTTTTCCTCCTTCATATTGAGTTTTTCTATTTTTCCCAATAAATGATTAGCCACAAAAGGGTTTTTTTTTAGTGAACGTGCCACAACGGATAACTCCTTTTTTGTAAAAGCATGACAATCCAATTTCAAATTCGAAAAATTCTATTTTCAATATTCCTATTTACGGCGACGAAGAATAAAACTATCACTATATTTTTTCCTTTTCCTGCTTCTTCTTCCAAGTGTAGGATAACCCCAAGGGGTCGTGGGTTTTTTTCTACCAATTGGGGCTCTCCCTTCACCGCCTCCATGGGGATGGTCTACAGGGTTCATAACTACTCCTCTTACTACGGGACGCTTACCTAGCCAACACTTAGATCCGGCTCTACCCAAACTTTTTTGGTTTGCCCCAACATTCCCCACTTGCCCGACTGTTGCTAAGCAGTTTTTGGATATCAAACGAACCTCCCCAGATGGTAATCTTAATGTGGCCGATTTACCCTCTTTTGCAATCAGTTTCGCTACAGCACCTGCTGCTCTAGCTAATTGTCCACCCTTTCCAAGTGTGATTTCTATGTTATGTATGGCCGTGCCTAAGGGCATATCGGTTGAAGTGGATTCTTCTTTTTTATCAATAAAAACCCCTTCCCAAACTGTACAAGCTTCTTCCAAAGCATACGGCTTTCTAGATGTATATGATGATATCTAGACAGATGGATCTTATATGAATCGTATGATGAAGTACCATATGAGTGGATATATAGGAATCCCAATCTGCCGAATCGCTCATGTTATGATCTTCTACATCCTAGGTCTCCCCGTTCCGTCATCTGGCTTATGTTCTTCATGTAGCATTCAGACCGAATGACTCTATGAAATTACGTCGATACTTCCACATATTACGGGTAACGTAGGAGACATCTCTATTTTTCCCCGGGGGATCTTTATAATTACCACTGCTTAGCTTTCAATTCGCCTCTGACCATCAAATTAAATGTGAATAACCCGTCTTCCTTTCCTCTCTTTGAAACAAGGGGCGCTTCCGGTTCTGTCCGTGCTTCAAACAATTTTGTCTTCTCCATATTACCATATCTCTAGAGTCAATAATTTTCTATGAAGAACTACTGAACTCAATCACTTGCTGCCGTTACTCAACAGTTTTCTGTTGAGGTCTATCCCGTAGAGGTACTCAAATTGGATCAGTGATCGATTTCTAGGTTTCGTCGTAAACCTAATTGGTTACTTCCAATTACGTAAATCAATAGTTCAAACCGCACTCAAAGGTAGGGCATTTCCCATTGATATAGGAACTTCTGTACCAGAAACAATGGTATCTCCAATTATAGCCCCTCTGGGATGTAAAATATATCTCTTCTCACCATCCCCATAGTGTATGAGACAAATGTATGCATTTCGATTAGGGTCGTATTCTATGGTTACGATTCTACCAGAGATGTCTTTTTCATTCCGTCGAAAATCGATTTTACGATATAGACGCTTATGACCTCCCCCTCTATGCCCTGCGGTAATGATTCCTCTGGCATTACGACCTTTACCACAATGATGCTGTCCATAGATCAAATTATTTCGTGGATTGGATTTCACTTGACTGTCTACGGCTCCGTTGCGTGTGCTCGGGGTAGAAGTTTTGTATAAATGTATCGCCATGTTAATGTTATTAAGTATTTTGCTTTAAGTTCTTTTCTCTATAAGAGGTGGAATAGAATAACCCGGTTGAAGCGTAATAATCATACGTCTGTAATTGTAATGCATTGTATGTCCCATAATGGGTCCCATTCTTCTACCCTTTCGGGGGAGTCGATGACTATTCATAGCTATTACCTTGACACCAAAGAAGAGTTCGACCCAATGCTTTATTTCTGTCCTAGTTGATCCTGATTCGACATTAGAAGTATATTGATTGTTCCCCAATAACCGAATACTTTTTTCTGTAAATACTGCATATTTGATTCCATCCATAAATCCATTTTCTTCCCTATGAGTTCCAGTATCGATAAGAATTCTAGTTCTTATTGTTCATATGTTATGGTATGAATATACCATACCAATTCGTTATGTATGGATGATGAGATTCCATTGATACAGAGCCAATTCCAATAGACTTATTGAACGTTCCCATTGGCGTGCATCCAGCAGGAATTGAACCTACGAATTTGCCAATTATGAGTTGGGCGCTTTAACCATTCAGCCATGGATGCTTAACAGGGATCATCGTACATCGTGAATAACCAAATTCCAATTGAAATGAAATCTTTAGGAGGAATCAATGAAAGAGGAATCAATGAAAGAGGAATCAATGAAACGACATCAATTCCAATCCTGGATCTTCGAATTGAGAGAGATATTGAGAGAGATCAAGAATTCTCACTATTTCTTAGATTCATGGATCAAATTCGATTCAGTGGGATCTTTCACTCACATTTTTTTCCACCAAGAACGTTTTATGAAACTCTTTGACCCCCGAATTTTGAGTATCCTACTTTCACGCGATTCACAGGGTTCAACAAGCAATCGATATTTCACGATCAAAGGTGTAGTACTGCTTGTAGTAGCGGTCCTTATATCTCGTATTAACAATCGAAAGATGGTCGAAAGAAAAAATCTCTATTTGACGGGGCTTCTTCCTATACCTATGAATTCCATTGGACCCAGAAATGAGACATTGGAAGAATCTTTTTGGTCTTCCAATATCAATAGGTTGATTGTTTCGCTCCTGTATCTTCCAAAAGGGAAAAAGATTTCTGAGAGTTGTTTCATGGATACGCAAGAGAGTACTTGGGTTCTCCCAATAACTAAAATAAATAAAAAGTGTATCATGTCTGAATCTAACCGGGGTTCGCAGTGGTGGAGGAACCGGATCGGAAAAAAGAGGGATTCTAGTTGTAAGATATCCAATGAAACCGTAGCTGGAATTGAGATCTCATTCAAAGAGAAAGATAGCAAATATATGGAGTTTCTTTTTTTATCCTATACGGATGATCCGATCCGTAAGGACCATAATTGGGAATTGTTTGATCGTCTTTCTCCGAGAAAGAAGCGAAACATAATCAACTTGAATTCGGGACAGCTATTCGAAATCTTAGGGAAACACTTGATTTGTTATCTCATGTCTGCTTTTCGTGAAAAAAGACCAATTGAAGGGGAGGGTTTCTTCAAACAACAAGGAGCTGAGGCAACTATTCAATCAAATGATATTGAGCATGTTTCCCATCTCTTCTCGAGAAACAAGTGGGGTATTTCTTTGCAAAATTGTGCTCAATTTCATATGTGGCAATTCCGCCAAGATCTCTTCGTTAGCTGGGGGAAGAATCAGCACGAATCGGATTTTTTGAGGAACGTATCGAGAGAGAATTTGATTTCGTTAGACAATGTCTGGTTGGTAAACAAGGATCTGTTTTTTAGCAAGGTACGGAATGTATCGTCAAATATTCAATATGATTCCACAAGATCCATTTTCGTTCAAGTAACGGATTCTAGCCAATTGAAAGGATCTTCTGATCAATCCAGAGATCATTTCGATTCCATTAGAAATGAGGATTCGGAATATCACAAATTGATCGATCAAACAGAGATTCAGCAACTAAAAGAAAGATCGATTCTTTGGGATCCTTCCTTTCTTCAAACGGAACGAACAGAAATAGAATCAAACCGATTCCCGAAATGCCTTTTTGGATCTTCCTCAATGTCTCGGCTATTCACGGAACGTGAGAAGCAGATGAATAATCATCTGCTTCCGGAAGAAACCGAAGAATTTCTTGGGAATCCTACAAGATCAATTCGTTCTTTTTTCTCTGACAAATGGTCAGAACTTCATTTGGGTTCGAATCCTACTGAGAGGTCCACTAGAGATCAGAAATTTTTGAAGAAAAAACAAGATGTTTCTTTTGTCCCTTTCAGGCGATCGGAAAATAAAGAAATGGTTGATATATTCAAGATAATTACATATTTACAAAATACTGTCTCAATTCATCCTATTTCATCAGATCCGGGGTGTGATATGGTTCCAAAGGATGAACCGGATATAGACAGTTCCAATAAGATTTCATTCTTGAACAAAAATCCATTTTTGGGTTTATTTCATCTATTCCATGACCGGAACAAAGGGGGATACACGTTACGCCACGATTTTGAATCAGAAGAGAGATTTCAAGAAATGGCAGATCTATTCACTCTATCAATAACCGAGCCGGATCTGGTGTATCATAGGGGATTCGCCTTTTCTATTGATTCCTATGGATTGGATCAAAAAAAATTCTGGAATGGGGTATTCAACTCCAGAGATGAATCGAAAAAGAAATCTTTATTGGTTCTACCTCCTCTTTTTTATGAAGAGAATGAATCTTTTTATCGAAGGATCAGAA